AAATAATATGATCACAACAACTCTTATCCTGACACACATCAAAAACATATAAACAAGTCTACTCACTATTGTAACATAAATAAACACCAGTTAAAAATGCGAGTATGTATATTTAATTAAAGTAAATCTTATAATGGTTAATCAATTTGACTGAATAGGTATTTCATGCTTAAATAACCAGATACTTTTAATAAAAGCACAAAAATAATCTAACATATGGTGAATACAAGCGCAGAAGGTTATTTAAGCATGAAATACCTATTCAGTCAAATTTTCAGTCTAAAATAAACCATTATTAGATTTGTATTTATTAAAGTTTGATTCTTGCTTTTTATTTAGTTTTATCATTAATTTGCATGCAAGGTTTTTCGTGAATTTATTTTTCTAAATGATTATTATATTTATTCGCAGTAATTAGTTCTATATATTTATTTGGGTTTGATTATGTTATGTGATTTAATTTAAGTGATTAATTTTGTGCCAGCAGTCGCGGTTATACAATTACTTAAGGTAAATTATTTGTATCTTTTAGTTAATTTTTATTTGGATTTAAATGGGTTGTTAATTAGGTAGAATTTTTATATTTTTTTTATTTCTTTTTTATAAATGTTTCTGAGAAATTTCTTTATTAAACTAGGATTAGATACCCTATTATTGGAAATGTAAATTCTTGGATTGATTATTATTAGTTATGATCTTTAAATTCAAAGAATTTGGCGGTAACTAAGTCTTATTAGAGGAACCTGTTCTGTAATTGATAATCCACGATTGATTTTACTTTAGTTGTACTTGTATACCTCTGTCATTGAATGTATTAATAGGTTAAATTTTCTTATTTCTTAGTTTGTCTGGATTAATGTTAGGTCAAGGTGCAGTTTATATTAAAGTAGAAATGGGTTACATTATTTATTTTTGATTAATTATTGGAATATGGTTATGAATTTGGATTTAATAGTAATTTTAATTAGCGAAATTAGTATGATTTAAGCTCTTGGTTATGCACATATCGCCCGTCACTCTCATCAATTTGAGATAAGTCGTAACAAAGTAGCCTTACTGGAAAGTGTGGCTAGAAAGACAAATTATAGCTTTATTAGGTTAGCCTATTATTTACACTAATATTTTAATTGTGCAATTCAATTTAATTTGATTTACTTTTATTATTAATTTTTTTATTTTTTTTTCGTATTTAATTAAAGTATTTTGTTGGTTTAAGTATTTAAAATAGAAATGATTGTTTAATTGATAGTTAATTTTCACTGTAAAGGATAAATATATATTTATTTTGGAAGTCGATTTTTATCGTACCTTTTGTATCAGGGTGAATTTATTAATTATAATTTATTTTATTTTCCCGAAGATGCATTATTTAATTTTTAGTGTTGGTTAGTGTGATATAACTATTAATAACTTTATTTTAGTAGTGAAATATTATTCGATTGTGTTGATATCTGGTTTCTTAAGATTAAGTTTAATTTTATATTGTTTTGTTTTATCTAATTTTTATTTGTTGGAATTATTCAGTATTACGTTTATGGGGATAATCTCTTTATCAGTTTAATAATTTTACTTATTTATAATTTTTGTAGGCTTAGAATTAGCATTCATATAATTATGTAATTGTTTATTTTATTTATTTGGGTTTTTATTATTATTTTAATTTTTATTAAGATATTTATCTTAACTATTCTATTAGTAGTTAATATTGGTTTAATTAGTATAATATATAATTGTTTTATAGGAATTCGGCAATTTATTTTCCACCTGTTTATCAAAAACATGGTTTTTAGTATTTTTGTTGAAGATTTAGTCTGCCCAATGATTTGATTTTAATGGCCGCAGTATATTAACTGTGCAAAGGTAGCATAATAATTAGTCTTTTAATTGAAGTCTTGAATGAATGATTGGATGAGAAAATATCTTTCTTTGTTATCTTATTTTAATTTAATTTTTAAGTGAAAAAGCTTAAATTTTTCCATGGGACGATAAGACCCTATAGAACTTTAAATTATATGGGAATAATAATTATATTTTGTTTATTTTTATTATGGTTCTTTTATATTTTTTTGTTGGGGTGACAAGTTAATTTTCATAATTTTATTTTATTATGTCATTGATTTATGTTTTTGTGATCCATTATTATTGATTATAAGATTAAGTTACCTTAGGGATAACAGCGTAATTTTGTTGGAGAGTTCTTATCGATAACTAAGTTTGCGACCTCGATGTTGGATTAAGATTAGAATAAGGGGCAGTTTTTTTATTTCTAGGTCTGTTCGACCTTTAAATTCTTACATGATCTGAGTTCAAACCGGTGTAAACCAGGTTGGTTTCTATCTTTGGATACATTATTTTGTTTCAGTACGAAAGGACCATTACAAGTAGTTTATAGTTTGTTTTTGAATATTATTAAACTGGTTTGGCAGATTTTTAGTGTAATAAGTTTAGGATTTATTTATGTAATTAATATTACAGTCAGTATATGTATTATATTAATATTTTGATTTTGATTTTATTTGTTATACTTGGAGTTGCTTTTTTTACGTTATTGGAACGAAAAGTATTAGGGTATATTCAGTTGCGAAAGGGTCCTAATAAAGTTGGATTAGTGGGTATTTTTCAGCCTTTTTCTGACGCTGTTAAACTTTTTAGAAAGGAGAGTGTTATACCTAGTATATCTAATTTTATTATTTATTTTTTTTCTCCGGTATTTAGATTATTTCTATCATTATTTCTGTGATTAGTTTTTCCCTTTTTAATTAATTGTATTATTTTTGATTATAGTGTTCTTTTTTTCTTGTGTTGTACTAGAATAGGGGTTTATAGAGTAATAATTTCTGGCTGGTCTTCATGTTCTGTTTATTCTTTATTAGGGAGTCTTCGTGCAGTGGCACAGACTATTTCGTATGAGGTGAGATTGGCATTGATTTTATTATCATTAATTTTCTTGATCGATAGATATAATATTCTTGATTTTTATTATTATCAAGATTTTGTTTGATTTTTATTTTTATCACTACCTATTGCTTTATGTTGGTTTTCATCAAGTTTAGCTGAAACTAATCGAACACCTTTTGATTTTGCTGAAGGTGAGTCTGAATTAGTGTCTGGGTTTAATGTAGAATACAGAGGAGGTGGGTTTTCTTTCATTTTTTTGTCTGAATATTCTAGTATCATTTTCATAAGCTTGATTTATGTGATTGTATTTTTAGGTTGTAATCTTGATTCTTACATATTTTTTTTAAAAGTGGGAATTATATGTTTTTTATTTATTTGAGTTCGTGGCACATTACCACGGTATCGTTATGATAAACTGATGGGAATAGCTTGGAAAAGATATTTACCTGTTTCATTAAATTATTTGATTTTTTTTATAGGATTGAAATGTATTCTATTTTAGTTCATTCTTTGTAGTTTATTAAGTTAATAGGTTGGCTGAACCTTAATTATATTTTCAAGACATATGCTTTATATAAGCTAATTAACTAATCAATAATATTATCTCATAATTTAATCAAAATTGGGTCTAATATAAAATATATAAAATATAAGTATGTTAATATTATTCCTAAGTCAATGAATGGGTATTCTACTGGTCGTGCACCAATTCATGTTAATATAAATGCTACTGATATAAATATTCAGAACATTAATTGTCTAATCGGGTATATTGATATACTTATGAATTTTCTGTTTTTGGAGAAGGGTAAAATCATTAAAATCATAATTGATATTATTAAAGCAATTACTCCTCCTAATTTATTAGGAATTGATCGTAGAATTGCATAAGCAAATAAAAAGTATCATTCTGGTTTAATATGTGTTGGAGTAACCAACGGGTTTGCTGGTGTAAAATTATCTGGATCTCCAAGAATTAATGGTTCTGTTATATTTAGTATTACAAATACAGACAGAATAATTGAGAATCCTATTAAATCTTTAATTGAAAAAAATGGATGAAATGGAATTTTATCTGCATTTGAGTTTAATCCTAGTGGATTGTTGGAACCTGTTTGATGTAAAAAGAAAATGTGTAATCCAGCTATTGCTATAATAATAAATGGTATAAGAAAATGTAATGCAAAAAATCGGGTTAGAGTGGCATTATCAACTGCAAAACCACCTCAAATCCATTTAACTAGTATTTCTCCAATGTATGGAATTGCTGATATTAGGTTAGTAATTACTGTAGCTCCTCAAAATGATATTTGTCCTCATGGCAACACGTATCCTAAAAATGCTGTTATTATAACTATAAGCATAATAATTACTCCAGTAATTCATGTTTTAATAAATTTGTATGAACCATAATATATACCTCGTCTAATATGTGTGTAAATACATACAAAAAATAAGGATGCTCCATTAGCATGAATAATTCGTATTAATCACCCATTGTTAACATCTCGTGTAATATGATTAATTCTATTAAATGCTATCTCGACGTTAGGTGAATAGTGTATTGCTAAGAAAATACCTGTAATTACTTGAATAAATAGACATATACCTAAGATAGATCCAAAATTTCATCATCTTGAAATGTTGATGGGAGTAGGCAAGTCAATGATTGTTGAATTCATGATTTTTATTAGGTTTCTTTTTCGATTTGATTTAAACATTATTTTTTTATACGTAATGGGCCTTCCCTATTATTAGTAATCCTAATAATTGAAATTATAGTGAATAATAAATAAATAATTGTTAAAATAGTAATTATCATTGTAGGGTAGTTAAATATTTTTATTACTGATAAAATCTCCTTATTATTAATTTTACTATTTAAATTATAGTTCACATTTTCATTAATATTAATGCTTATTGTTATTTGAATATCTACTATACTCATAAATATGAGAGGAGTTATAATTATAATTAAAGTTAATAATTTTAATGAGAACTTGAATTTTTCGTTTGATGCAATTCTTGCTATATAAATGAATAAAACTAGTATTCCTCCGATGAATGTAATAAATAGCAAGTATGAGAATCAATATGAATAGTTATTTATTCCACTGATTAAGCATGAAATTATGGTTTGTACAAGTAACATGAATCCTATAGATAATGGGTGTTTTATAGCAGAAAATAATGATGATGTAAAAATTGATGAAACAGCAATTATTATTTTTATACAGCAAGTAGTTTAATTAAAATAAGGATTTTGGAGATCTAAGATAAATATGAATTTTTCTTGCTGAGTTTTAAAAGGAAATCTTAATTATGGTTTACAAAACCATTGTTTTGTATAAACTATTAAAACTAATGAGATTTTTACTTATTTATATGTATATATATATAATTGGTTTATTAACTTTGTGTTTAATACGAAAGCATGTTTTTTCATGCCTATTAAGATTAGAATTTATTATTCTTTCTTTATTTGTACTTTTATATTTATATTTAATTTATTTTAATTATGAATTTTGTTTTGGTATGATTTTCTTATCATTTAGAGTTTGTGAGGGTGTATTGGGTTTATCAGTATTAGTATCTCTTATTCGATCCCATGGTAATGACTATTTAAATTCTTTTAGATTGATTTTATGTTAAAAATTGCGTTTTTTATTATTTTTATGATCCCATTATTATTTAATTATTGAATAGTTCAGTCTTTAATGTTTACAGTATGTTTCATAATTTATTTTTTGAATTATGATTTTGATTATGTATGCTTAGGATACAATTTAAGATTGGATTTAATTTCTATAGGATTTATCTTATTAAGATTTTGGATTGGGGCATTAATAATTATAGCTAGATCAGCAATTAAATTTATTAATAATTACGTAAACGAGTTTATGTTAATAGTATTATTATTAATATTTTTGTTGTTTATATCTTTTTGTGTAAATAATTTATTACTGTTTTACATTTTCTTTGAATCTAGACTTATCCCCACATTAATATTAATTTTTGGTTGAGGTTACCAACCAGAACGGTTATTTTCCGGTTATTATTTATTGTTTTATACTTTAACGGCGTCATTACCTTTACTAGTTTCTATTCTTTATTATTATAACTTAAATGGTAGATGCGTATATGTAATTAGCTCATTTAACTCAAACTTTATTTTGTATTTGGGATTAATTATAGCTTTTTTAGTAAAACTACCTATGTTTTTATTTCATTTTTGATTACCAAAAGCACACGTTGAAGCTCCAATCTCAGGTTCTATAATTTTAGCTGGGATTTTACTAAAATTAGGTGGATATGGTTTATTACGTATTATATACTTAACTCCTTATTGTTTTGTAAATTTTAATTTTGTCTGAATCTCAATCAGACTTTATGGAGGCTTGCTGGTAAGATTTATCTGCTTAATTCAAAGAGATTTGAAATCCTTAATTGCTTACTCATCTGTGTCCCATATAAGATTGGTTTTAATGGGAATTATAACCTTGTTTTGCTGAGGATTTACTGGGTCTTATATTTTAATATTAGGACATGGGTTATGCTCCTCTGGGCTTTTTTGTCTTTCTAATATTATATACGAACGTTTAATAAGACGAAGTTTATTTGTAAGAAGGGGACTAATAAGATTTATGCCTTCGATAACTCTAATGTGATTTATGTTTTGTTCATCCAATATAGCTAGACCTCCTAGTATAAATTTACTGGGTGAAATCATAATTATTAATAGATTGTTATCTTGATCTAGTATAACCATCATTTTTTTGATAGGAATATCATTTATAAGAGCTTGCTATAGATTTTACTTATTTTCTTACAGACAACATGGTAATTACTATTCTGGTTTATATAGATTCTCATGCGGGTATGTGCGAGAATATTTATTATTAATTCTTCATTGAATTCCATTAAACTTGTTTGTATTGAAAATCGAAATATTTGTTTTACATTGCTTGAATATTTTATTAAAAATTATGATTTGTGGAGTCATAGATGTTGTTTCAACTTCATGCCTTGATTTATAAACTAGACTTAAGATTTTTTATATTTTTAATATTTATTCTATCAGGAATGATATTTTTTTGTTTTGGAATTTTTGTTATTATCGATGATAAAATATACATATTTGAATGATCGATTATAAATTTAAATTCTGTATATATTTGTATATCAATTATCTTAGATTGAATATCATTAATTTTTATGTCGTTCGTGTTAATTATTTCTTCGTTTGTAATCTTTTACAGAAAAGAATACATAGACACAGATATTAATAAAACACGATTTTTTTACTTGGTATTAATATTTGTGTTATCAATAATGTTATTAATTATTAGTCCTAATTTAGTTAGTATTTTATTAGGTTGGGATGGGTTAGGATTGATTTCTTATTGTTTAGTAATTTATTACCAAAATTTCAAATCTTATAATGCAGGAATAATTACTTCATTAACTAATCGAATTGGTGATTTGGCATTACTAATAAGAATTGCCTGAATAATAGACTTTGGTAGATGACATTACTTATTTTATCTACAAAAAATAAATTTTTCTTTCATTATTCTAATAATCATCTTAGCAGCCTTTACTAAAAGAGCACAAATTCCATTTTCTTCTTGACTACCAGCGGCAATAGCTGCCCCAACACCAGTTTCGGCACTAGTTCATTCATCCACTTTAGTCACTGCTGGGGTATATTTATTAATTCGATTTAATCTAATAATTTTTAATTTTAAATTAATTGATTTATTTATTATATTATCATTGATAACAATAATTATATCAAGTGTTGGAGCTAATTTTGAATTTGACTTGAAAAAAATTATTGCTCTATCAACTTTAAGACAATTGGGATTTATAATAGCGACTTTAATATTAGGATTTCCAACCATAGCATTCTTTCATCTATTAACACATGCTTTATTTAAATCTTCATTATTTATGTGTGCTGGAGTAATTATTCATTGTATATGAGGGAATCAGGATATTCGATATATGGGGGGATTAATCATTCAGATGCCTGTAATTACATCTTGTATAAATATTTCTAATTTGGCTTTATGTGGATTTCCATTTTTGGCTGGATTCTATTCAAAAGATTTGATTATAGAATATATAATAATAAGATCAATTAATATGTTGTTTTTTACATTATTCATATTAAGTATTGGCTTAACAATTATGTACTCCCTACGACTTAGTTATTACTCTTTATCAGGAGATGTGAACTTACTTTCCTACATATCTATTCATGATTGTTCAAAATTTATGATATCAAGAATTGTACTGATATCAATAATAACCATTTTTGGAGGATCATTGATAAGTTGATTAATTTTTAAAACTCCTAATTTAGTATTTCTACCTCTTGATTTAAAAATTTCTGTCCTAGTACTTATCATTATTGGAGGTTACACAGGTTATTCATTAAACTTTGTTAATTACATATTTAATATAAATTCATCATCCTCCTTTTTTTTAGGGTCAATATGGTTTTTGCCTATATTTTCAACCTATTTTTTAACCAATGGTTTATTAAATTTCAGAATTTTGTATTTTAAATTGATCGATCAAGGATGAGGAGAACATTTAGGTGGATATGGTATATCAAATTATATTACTAATTCTTCCAAGTTAAATCAAGTAATTCAAATGAATAACTTCAGGATTTATATAATAAGATTTATAATTTGAATAATTTTTATTATGATTTTTATTGATTAATTTTAGTAGCTTAAAATAAAGCATAATATTGAAGATACTATGATAGTAAAATTACTCTAAAATATTTATCAGAAATCAATAAATTTCCATCTTTTCATTGAAAATGAAACGTTATAAAACTTAATAAATAAGGAAATAACGGAATTTAACCGCCTATTAAAGATAGTTAGCAGCTTCCTAATTTTCATTTTTCCTTTCAACTAGAATTTTAATCAATCTTTTTATTAACAATAAACTGCCTCTAATCTTTGGCTTTAGTTAACAAATAGGAAGAATAAATCAATTCTTTATTATTTAGGTCGAAACTAAATGTAAATTACTTCTCTACTTTAAGATTAACTGTAATGCAGTACTTACTGATTGCAAATCAATTGTTATAATTAACTATAATCCTTAATTTACCCATTCAAGCATTTCTTGATACCACTCATGTAATAATCCCACTAACAAAATAATAATAAATAATGATCTTGATATAAATCACTCTAAAATTATAGAATATTTTATAATAATTATAATAGGCAAGATTAATACAATTTCTACATCGAAAATCAGAAAAATCACTGCAATCAAATAAAAATGTAATGAAAATGAAGTTCGTGATGAACTAATTGGATCGAATCCACATTCAAATGGAGAGGATTTTTCCCGATCTATAAATCTCTTATTAGAAATAATAACAATCACTATAATCATAATAAGTATAATAATTATAATCATAAACCCACTAATTAACAAATTGATCATTATTCTTTCTACTAGTTATAGACCTTTTGATTGGAAGTCAAAAATACATTTTATACTAAAAGAATATCTCCCCCATCAATAAATAGAAATATATAAAAACAACCAAACTACATCAACAAAATGTCAATACCAAGCAGCTGCCTCAAATCCAAAATGGTGATTGTTAGAAAAATGATATTTAATATGTCGAAGAAAAGAAATGAAAATAAACATTCTTCCAATAAGAACGTGAATTCCATGAAACCCAGTAGCTATAAAAAATGTAGAACCATAAATTGAGTCCGCAATAGTAAAAGGAGATTCATAATATTCATATCCTTGCAAAATAGAAAAATAAACCCCTAAGACAATTGTAAAAAATAATCCTTGTGCTGATTGATGATAGTAACCTTTCAACAGTCTATGATGAGCCCATGTAATAGTAATTCCAGAAGATAGTAAAATCATAGTATTTAATAAAGGAATTCTTATCGGATCAAAAGCTAAAATACCCCTAGGAGGTCAAATCATACCAATTTCCACACACGGGGATAATCTGCTATGAAAAAACCCTCAAAAAAAAGACAAAAAAAAAAATACCTCGGATATAATAAAAAGCATTATACCTCATCTTATTCTAACAGCAACTGGACTTGTATGTAATCCTTGTAAAGTAGATTCTCGAACAACGTCTCGTCACCATTGAAATATAGTTGTAATAATGATTAAAAATCCGATTACTAATAAATAAATATTATATTGATGAAATCACATAACTATCCCTGAAGTTAATGTTATTACCCCTAACGAACCTACAATAGGTCAAGGGCTAGATTCTACTAAATGATAAGAATGATTTTTTAGCATATTAAACTTCTCTAGAATACAATGTCCCTAAAACAGTAAATACATACGCCTGAATAATAGATACAGCTATTTCAAATATTAATAATACTACCTGAATTAAAACAAAGAATAAAATCAAAACTATGTTAGTATTACTCATCATATTTCCTAAAAGAGTTATTAATAAATGTCCTGCAATCATATTAGCTGTAAGACGAACAGCAAGAGAACCGGGCCGAATAAGATTTCTGACTGTCTCAATACATACTATAAATGGTATTAAAACATAAGGAGTTCCAATAGGAATTAAATGATAAAATATCTTATTAGTTTTAATTAATCAACCATAAAGCATCAAAGAAATTCAAATAGGAAGAGCTATTCTTAAAGTAAAAATTAGGTGTCTTGATCTAGTAAATACATAAGGAATTAAACCCAAAACATTATTAAATAAAATAAATAAAAACAACGAAATAAATATTAATGAATTCCCCATATAAAAATTACCCATAAGTACCCTCAACTCATCATAAAGCTTTTTGTTAATCATTAAATTAAACATATGAAAACGGGATGGTAAAACTCAAAACATTAAAGGTATTAATAGTAAACCAATAAACGTTCTAACTCAATTTAACGATATGATTCCGGTAGAAGGGTCAAACACTGAAAATAAATTTGTTATCATTTCCAACACAAATTAGTATATTTAACAATTAATACATACTTAGCACCACAGTTATAATTAAAGTAAATAATTGCATTAATAATTAAGTAAGATGAAATAAATACTAGAAATAAAGAAGTCCATCACATAGGGGCCATTTGCGGAATAAAGAAATCTTAATAACTAAATTCTCCAATTTGACAAATTAGTATTTTAAAATAAACTAATTCCTTCCATTAAAAGTAATTGTTAATTTACTATACCATGGTTTAAGAGACCATTACTTACCTTCAGTCATTTAATGAATATAACTTTAATCATCTAATAAATATTGATATACTAATTCTCTCTACTACAATAGGTATAAAACTGTGATTTGCTCCGCAAATTTCAGAACATTGTCCAAAAATAATACCAGGACGAGATATTATAAATCCTGCTTGATTCAGTCGTCCTGGAAGAGCATCAATTTTAATTCCCAATCTTGGAATAGTTCAAGAATGAATTACATCCATAGAACAAGTTAATAAACGAATCTCAGAACTATAAGGAAGAACAACACGATTATCTACATCAAGTAATCGAAATTGACTATCAGAATCCAACGATTTCATATACGAGTCAAATTCCAAATTCTTGAAATCAGAAAGTTCATAAGATCAATACCATTGATGGCCTACAGATTTTAATGTAATTGAAGGATCACTAATTTCGTCCAATAAATACAATAACTTTAACGATGGTAGAGCAATGAAAATTAACGCTAAAGCTGGCTTAATTGTTCAAATGAGCTCAACTATCTGTCCTTCTAATAAATAACGATTAATTAATCTATTATTAACTAAACTAACCATTATATATCCTACTATAACAGTAATCATAATAATAATTATCAAAGTGTGATCATGAAAAAAAATTATTTGTTCCATTAGTGGAGACATCCCATCTTGCAAATCAATGTTCAACCACGTACTAATTTCTAACAAAGACTAATAATCTCATGTATAAATCTTAAATTTATTGCACTAAATCTGCCATATTAGAACTTAATTAACATAGGAAGTTCATTATAAGAATGTTCTGATGGGGGATTTTTTTGTAATCACTCAATTGAAGTCTGAATATTATTAGAAAATAATCTTTTACGCCTAAAAACTATTCTTTCTCATATAATAAAAATCAATAATAAAATACCAATAAATGAAATTATTCTTCCTAATGAGGAAATAATGTTTCATGAAACATAAGCGTCAGGATAATCAGAATAGCGACGGGGTATACCTCTTAACCCTAAAAAGTGTTGGGGGAAAAAGGTCAAATTTACACCAAAAAACATAATAATAAATTGAATCCTTAATCACTTTGAACTCATTGACATTCCAGTAAATAACGGGTATCAATGAATAAATCTACCTAAAATAGCAAATACAACTCCTATCGATAAAACATAATGAAAATGTGCTACAACATAATATGTATCATGTAAAACAATATCAATCGATGAATTAGCTAATACAACCCCAGTCAAACCTCCTATTGTAAACAAAAATACAAACCCAATAGATCACATAATTGTGGAACTTAACTTAAAAGGTATGCCATTAATTGTAGCAAGTCATCTAAAAACCTTAATCCCAGTAGGAACTGCAATAATTATAGTAACAGATGTAAAATATGCTCGAGTATCTACATCCATTCCAACAGTAAACATATGATGGGCTCACACTACAAAACCTAATAAACCAATAGCTATCATTGCATAAATTATACCCAACGAACCAAAAGATTCATTCCTACCTCTGTCCTGAGTAATAATATGAGAAATAAGACCAAACCCAGGTAAAATCAGAATATAAACTTCGGGGTGTCCAAAAAATCAAAATAAATGCTGATATAAAATAGGGTCACCACCTCCTGAAGGATCAAAAAAAGAAGTATTAAGATTACGATCCGTCAATAATATGGTAATAGCCCCAGCTAAAACTGGCAATGAAAAAAGCAATAAAACAGCAGTAATTAATACAGACCAAACAAACAAAGGTACTCGATCAAGATTTATGCCAGCTACCCGCATATTAAAAATAGTAGTAATAAAATTAACAGCTCCTAAAATCGAAGAAATACCTGCTAAGTGTAGGGAAAAAATTGCTAAATCTACACATGCCCCAGAATGAGCAACACCTCTAGAAAGAGGTGGGTACACTGTCCACCCAGTACCTACACCATTATCAACCATAGTTCTTGATAAAAGCAATGTTAATGAAGGGGGTAATATTCAAAAACTTATATTATTTATTCGAGGAAACGCTATATCAGGAGCCCCAATCATTAAAGGAACTAATCAATTTCCAAATCCCCCAATCATAATAGGTATAACCATAAAAAAAATCATAATAAAAGCATGAGATGTGACAATAACATTATAAATCTGATCGTCACCAATAAATGAACCAGGTTGACCTAATTCTACCCGAATTAATAATCTTAAAGTAGTGCCAATCATTCCTGACCAAATACCAAAAATAAAATATAGAGTCCCAATGTCCTTGTGATTTGTTGAAAACAACCATTTTTTCATAATTAGGATGACTGAAAAAGTAATAAACTGTAAATTTATCCATGAATATATAATATATTCTCCTGATAATATAAGCCTTATAGTCAATACAAAATGATATTAGACTGCAATTCTAAAGTAGTTAAAAACTGAGGCTTATAAAACACATTTATATATTTAACTTTGAAGGCTAAAAGTTTCATTAACTTAAAACCTCTAACTAAATAATAAACTTTAAAAACATAATGAACACAAAACCAAAAATGTTAGTAATAACCATTACATAACTACTATTAAACTTTGACAAAACCTTATTTAATTTAAACTTATCAAAATTAACAAGCATTATAGTAGCACACATACGAATATAATAAAACAAAGTAATTAATGAAAATAAAACCATAAATAAAATTAAGAAATATCACTCAGATACAATTATATATTGAATAATTACTCACTTAGGTAAAAACCCTAGCAAAGGAGGAAGACCCCCCAAAGACATTATTATAATAGAAAATAAAAGCTTGATTGAAGAACTAAAAGTCGTTATAAATAACTGATTAACATAATTAACATTTTCCTTATTAAATAAAATTATTAGTAAAGAAATCATTAAAAAATAAATAATAAAATAACTTAATCAAACTGATATACTAATTATTATTCCAGCAACAATTCAGCCTACATTATTAATAGATGAATAAGCTATCAACTTCTTGATTGAACTTTGATTAATCCCACCGATAGCCCCAAATGCTAAGGATAATAAAATTGGAATAACTATAAAATAAGAACTAAATGAATATCTCAGAAGTATTAAAGAAGCCACCTTCTGTCATCTAGACAAAATCAAACAATTAAATCAACTTAATCCTTCCATAACCCCTGGCACTCACATATGGAATGGAGCAATCCCCAACCTAATTATTAGCCCAAACATAATAATAACACTAGTTCTAAACTCAATCCTTATGGATGTCAAAATAATACCTAATAGTAAAATCGTAGATCTCGAACTTTGAATAATAAAATACCTTATTCTTGACTCAGATGAATAATAATTAACACTAGAATATATTAAAGGAATAAAAGATATTAAATTAATCTCAAGACCTATCCACCCGCCAAACCAATTATTTGAAGACAAAGAAATAATAGTTCTAAAAAACAAAAAAGCAAAAAACAATATCTTGGTAGAATTAAAAATCAATAAAAAGAAGAAGATTAAAAATTCCATGAATGGGGTATGAACCCACTAGCTTAATTAGCTTACCTTTTTATATTATAGTGTATGATGCACTCCAATTTTTGACATTGAAAGTTTAAGTTTAATTCTTAATAATATAACAAGAGTGATTTAATCACATAATCTATTACATCAAAATAATCCTTTAAATTCAGGCACCTTATT